TACTTGTATGCTTCTAGCCGGAATCTTATTAAAAATGGGAGCGTATGGATTAGTTCGAATCAATATGGAATTATTTCCTCATGCTCATTCTCTATTTTCTCCTTGGTTAATAATAGTGGGCGCAGTACAAATAATCTATGCAGCTTCAACATCTCTTGGTCAACGAAATTTAAAAAAAAGAATAGCCTATTCCTCTGTATCTCATATGGGTTTTATAATTATAGGAATTGGTTCTATCACAGATATGGGACTCAACGGAGCCCTTTTACAAATAATCTCTCATGGATTTATCGGTGCTGCGCTTTTTTTCTTGGCTGGAACAACTTATGATAGAATAGGTCTTCTTTATCTTGACGAAATGGGTGGAATAGCTATCCCAATGCCAAAAATGTTCACGATATTCAGTAGCTTTTCGATGGCCTCCCTCGCATTACCAGGTATGAGTGGTTTTGTTGCCGAATTAATAGTCTTTTTTGGACTAATTACTAGTCCAAAATTTCTTTTAATGACAAAAATCCTAATTACTTTTGTAATGGCAATTGGAATTATATTAACCCCTATTTATTTATTATCTATGTTACGCCAGATGTTCTATGGATACAAGATATTTAATGGCCCAAACTTTTCTTTTTTTGATTCTGGGCCGCGAGAGTTATTTCTTTCGATCTCCTTTTTTTTACCCGTACTAGGTATTGGTATGTACCCCGATTTCGTTCTTTCACTATCAGTTGAAAAGGTTGAAGTTATCCTATCTAATTCTTTTTTTAGATAGTTTTTTTATAAATAAAAAATGAAAAAAATCTTATCATTTATAAAAAGGTTCGTTGTACAATGACAAAAAGAACGCTTTTTCTTCTCTTGTGTTAAGTAAAAAAACTTTGTGTGAACTAGGGAGAGCCTCGCGAATCAAAGTAACGGGTCTCTCCCTAGTTCACACAAAGTTTGATATGCGTTATATGCTTTTCTATTCCTATTGGTAAGTGGTAAGAACTCCTTTTTGAATTTAATTAGATGTTAATGTAAATGAACCATAACTATGTAATCCTATTCCTAATAGATTTACTCCAAAATAGCATATCCAAATTATAAGAAATCCAATAAACGCTACAATTGCTGAATTTGTACCCTTCAATTTTAGATTTGTTTGAGTATGTAAATAAATTGCAAATATGATCCAAGTAATAAAAGCCCAAGTTTCTTTTGGGTCCCAACTCCAATAGGACCCCCATGCTTCATTAGCCCATACTGCTCCAGAAAGAATTCCTATCGTTAAAAAGAGAAATCCTAGACTAATAACCCGATAACTCCAATAATCCAATTGTTGAATCAATTGCGACTTATAATAATTCCTTGGAGAAAAAAAAGAAGTTTTTTTTAAAATATTTTTTTCTTCATTCATGTATTCGACTTTATCAAGGAAAAATGACTTATTTAAATTTAATAAATGATTACTCGTAGAAAAAAATTTTCTATTTTTTCGAACTGTAATGACTAGAAGTGATACTGATAATAATGATCCACATAAAAGGGCCACATATCCCAATATCATCATACTTACGTGCATTATTAACCACTCGGATTGAAGAGCAGGTACTAATATAGTGGATTCGTGTATTTCAGTTAAAAGGCCTGAGGTAGCAAAGCCCTGGGAAAAAATAGCACTTGGACCTATTATTGTGCTTAGAATATTTTGATTTTTTTTGAAATACGGAACTATATAAATAAAGGAAAAACTCCATGAAAGAAAGATTAACGATTCATTTAAATCACTTAGTGGAAAATGTTTCGAATAAATCCAACGAGAAATTAATAATCCTGTTATACACAAAAAAGTCGTTATCATGCCCTTTTCGGATGAATCATATAGTTTTACGATTTCATCGACAAAAAAGGTTATCAAATGAATTGTAATTAGAATTGAAACAGTCGAAAAAGAAATATGAGTTAATATATGCTCTAAAGTTGAAAATATCATAAAAAGAGTTCCTTAATTATAAAATCGAAATCGGCAATTGAATTCATTATTCATTATAGGATCTATTTTCTTTTTTTAGGAAATGACATGCCGCCACTCGGACTCGAACCGAGATGCTCTAGCACTGCTTCCTAAGAGCAGCGTGTCTACCAATTTCACCATAGCGGCTTGTCTTGACCTCATAATAGCCTATAAATAAGCAATCGTCTAGATTTAAGAATTCAATTGGGTGCAATATTTTCAGGAAAGATTCAAATCAATGAATAAAATCTGTTCAAATATGTCCTTGAACGTTCATTATTTTAGTTTAGGGTTTTAGTTTTATTGTGTATTTGAGAATCTTCTTTACTTGAATTCTTGTAAAACCAAAAAGTCTTACTATCAATTAAGGGATAGAACCTTTCCTCTAAAAAACATTTTTTAAATTAAATGTTTTTGATTTATTTAATTTTAAAAAGTACAACCAAAAAATAAGTTTTATCAATGAACAAAAAACCTATTTTAGATTATTCAAAATTCACACATATTTATCCATAAAATTTACACTAAGTGTTTTTGCGTGAATTGATGGCCAGAGATATATGGGCTCTATTCTATATAAGAATTTACAGAAAATCCAAAAGAAAAGTAAGAAAGTTGTGCAAAAAAAAATCTTTTATAGTACAAATAAGTTGCTGGGGGAAATAAGACTCCTATTCTGGAAAGAAAATATATTAAAAAGAAAGTGAGTATCTTGTGTTTTTTTGTTAAAAAAAAAAAGACTTTGTTTAAATTCGGTTTAAAGTAAAAGTAAAACAGAAGAATTCCATTTCCTATGAATTAATTCAACAGGAAATGGAATTTGAGAATTGTCTTTTTGAAACGGAAGAATTTAATTTTTAAGTCAGGTCAATTTAGATTTTTATAAGGTGTTCTGTTTTATTTCTTAATAACTTATTTTTTTATTTTATTTGTTTGTCGCACAAAAAAACTTTTTGAAATCCCGGTAGAAAGAGATTTCCCTAAAGAAAACGCTTTTAACGCTGACCAATAGCCTTTCCTTTTCCAAAAATTTTTACGAATACGCTTTTTTGATGCAGAAGTACGTTTTTTTGGAACTGCCATTTAAATAAAAATTAAGAGATTACTCATTGGTATAGCTGGATGTGAAAGACATCTATTGTTTAAAAAAATCTGCGCTTTTCTAGATAATTTTTTTTCTAAAATTCTAAAAGAATGGAATATGAACGATATGGTAAAATCGCATAAAATTTTTCTAAAAAATAAAAAACAAGAAGAATATTTTTAGTAATTTGTCAAAATTTGACTTGCATTTTCAAATTCGAAGGAGACTCATAATTAATCTTTGTCTTTTATATGATTTGACCAATTGTAACTTCTTGATTTGAATATTTGAAATATTTAGAAGAAATTCAGAAAGAGAAAGAATAAGTAAAAAGAAAGAAAAATGAAAAATTTTTCTTTTTTATATTTAAGTTAGGTTAAGCTTAGTGCATATTTTCATTTTTTTATTGACTCCTTTCAAAAGAAGTAAGGTCCGATAAATCGGAAAAATTTAATTACGAATTTCAATTTTTTTATGCAACAGACATATCAATATGGGTGGATTTTACCTTTTGTTCCACTTCCAATTCCTATGTTAATAGGAGTGGGACTTCTTCTTTTTCCGACAGCAACGAAAAATCTTCGTCGTATGTGGGCTTTTCCAAGTATCTTATTGTTAAGTATAGTCATGATTTTTTCAATTAATCTGTCTATTCAGCAAATAAATAGCAGTTCTATCCACCAATATGTATGGTCTTGGACACTCGATAATGATTTTTCTTTAGAATTTGGCTGCTTGATCGATCCACTTACTTCTATTATGTCAATGTTAATCACTACTGTTGGAATCATGGTTCTTATTTATAGTGATAATTATATGGCTCACGATCAAGGATACTTGAGATTTTTTGCTTATATGAGTTTTTTCAGTACTTCCATGTTGGGATTAGTTACTAGTTCAAATTTGATACAAATTTATTTTTTTTGGGAATTAGTTGGAATGTGTTCCTATCTATTAATAGGGTTTTGGTTTACGCGACCTCCTGCAGCAAATGCTTGTCAAAAAGCATTTGTAACTAATCGTGTAGGGGATTTTGGTTTATTATTAGGAATTTTAGGGTTTTATTGTATAACAGGTAGTTTTGAATTTCAGGATTTATTCGAAATACTCAATAACTTGATTTATAATAATGAAGTCAACTTTTCCTTTGTTATTTTGTGTGCTGCTTTATTATTTACCGGTGCAGTTGCTAAATCTGCACAATTTCCCCTTCATGTGTGGTTACCCGATGCTATGGAGGGACCCACTCCTATTTCGGCTCTTATACACGCTGCTACTATGGTAGCAGCGGGGATCTTTCTTGTAGCTCGCCTTCTCCCTCTTTTCATGGTTATACCCTATATAATGAATTTAATCTCGTTGATAGGCATAATCACATTATTATTAGGAGCTACTTTAGCTCTTGCTCAAAAAGACATTAAAAGGGGTTTAGCCTATTCGACAATGTCTCAATTGGGTTATATGATGTTAGCTCTAGGAATGGGGTCTTATCAAAGTGCTTTATTTCATTTGATTACTCATGCTTATTCCAAAGCATTATTATTTTTAGGGTCTGGGTCCATTATTCATTCAATGGAAACTGTTGTTGGCTATTCTCCGGATAAAAGTCAGAATATGGTTTTTATGGGTGGTTTAACAAAACATGTACCGATTACTAAAACCTCTTTTTTATTAGGTACACTTTCTCTTTGTGGTATTCCGCCTCTTGCTTGTTTTTGGTCAAAAGATGAAATTCTTAATGATAGTTGGTTGTATTCGCCAATTTTTGCAATAATAGCTTGGGCTACCGCAGGATTAACCGCATTTTATATGTTTCGCATCTATTTACTTACGTTTGAAGGTCATTTAAATGTTCATTTTCAAAATTATAGTGGCAATCAAAATACTTCTTTCTATTCCATATCTCTATGGGGTAAGGGG